GTTTATGTAGCTTAATTAAAGCATGGCACTGAAGATGCTAAGATAGATTTTTAAAATATCTCAAAAACACAAAGGTTTGGTCCTAGCCTTACTATTAATTAAAATTATATTTACACATGCAAGTCTCAGCACCCCTGTGAAAATGCCCTTCTTTACCTATTAGTAAATGAGGAGCGGATATCAGGCACAATTTATGCCCATAACATCTTGCCAAGCCACACCTCTACAGGAATTCAGCAGTGATAAACATTGAAAAATAAGCGTCAATAAGCTTGAATCAGTAATAATTTTAAGAGTTGGTAAATTTCGTGCCAGCCACCGCGGTTATACGAGAAACTCAAATTAATAAAAACGGCCTAAAGCGTGATTAAATTATATTAAAATAAATAGAAATAAAAATTAACTCGACTGTTATACGTATATGTTAAACGGTAAACCAAAAACGAAAGATATTCTAACAAATAAACTACTTGAACCCACGAAAGCTAAGAAACAAACTAGGATTAGATACCCTACTATGCTCAGCCTTAAACTTTGGAACAACCCGCCTGAGTACTACGAGCCACAGCTTAAAACTCAAAGGACTTGGCGGTGCTCTACACCCCCCTAGAGGAGCCTGTTCTATAATTGATACCCCCCGCTAAACCTCACCACTTATTGCCAATACCGCTTATATACCGCCGTCGTCAGCTCACCATTTAAATGAAAAATAGTAGGCATAATGATAAACATAAAAACGTCAGGTCAAGGTGTAGCGAATTAGGTGGAAAGAAATGGGCTACATTTTCTAAACTAGAAAATACGAAAAATTTTATGAAAAACTATTTAAAGGTGGATTTAGCAGTAAAAAGAAAATAGAGTGTTCTTTTTAAATAGGCCATAGAGCGCGCACACACCGCCCGTCACCCTCCTCAGAAAAACAACTAATTATATAATAAAAAAAAATAAAAGAAGAGGTAAGTCGTAACATGGTAAGTTTACCGGAAGGTGTACTTGGATTATCAAAATATAGCTAAAATATAGCATCTTGCTTACACCAAGAAGATACTTGTTAAATTCAAGTTATTTTGAGTAGTAAATTTAGCCTACTTCACCTCAATAAGTAGATAATACTTTTAACCAAATAAATAAAACATTTTTACCATTTTAGTAAGGGAGACAGAAAAATTCGTTAGCGCAATACAAATAGTACTGCAAAGGAAAAATGAAACAGAAATTAAACAAATCATAAAAACAATAAAAAGCAAAGATTAGACCTTTTACCTTTTGCATCATGGTCTAGTAAGTTTAATCTAACATAAAGAACTTAAGTTAGACACCCCGAAACTAAACGAGCTACTACGAAGCAGCAAAACGAGCCAACCCTTCTCTGTGGCAAAAGAGTGGGAAGACTTCCTAGTAGTGGTGATAAACCTAACGAGTCTAGTAATAGCTGGTTACTTAATAAATGAACTTAAATTCAACTTAAAATATTTTTAAACTAACAAAGTAAAAAATAGTATTTTAAAGTTAATTAATAGAGGTTCAGCTCTATTAATAAAGGATACAACCTAAAGCAATGAATAATGATTATATTAATTAAAGAAATTAATTATGTTGGCCTAAAAGCAGCAATCAAAATAAAAGCGTTAAAGCTTAATTTACTAAATCTTATTATAACAATAAAATAATCCCAATTCATCAAAACTATTAAGTCGATCTATTTTATAGATGTGATTATACTAGAATGAGTAACAAGAAAATATTCTCTTAGTGCAAGTGTAAATCAGAACGAATATTTCACTGATAATTAACGAACCTTTTGAGGGAATAATAATACCCCACAAGAAAAACCTATTTAACCCATCGTTAACCCAACACAGGAGCACACTAGAAAGATTAAAAATATAGGAAGGAACTCGGCAAACATGAGCTTCGCCTGTTTACCAAAAACATCGCCTCTTGCAATTAAGGTATAAGAGGTCCTGCCTGCCCAGTGACATTAAGTTTAACGGCCGCGGTATTATGACCGTGCAAAGGTAGCGTAATCACTTGTCTTTTAAATAAAGACCAGTATGAATGGCAAGACGAAAGTTCAACTGTCTCCCTAAATTAATCAGTGAAATTGATTTCTCCGTGCAGAAGCGGAGATATAATTATAAGACGAGAAGACCCTATGGAGCTTTAAACATATAATCAATTGTATTTCATAAAATCCGAAAGATAAAATATAAAATAAAACAATATGATTAAAATTTTAGGTTGGGGCGATCACGGAGAAAAACAAAACCTCCGAGATGAAAAGAATATCTTAATTTAAGAACCACAATTCCAAAAAATAAAATATTTAACATAATTGATCCAATATTTTGATCAACGAACCAAGTTACCCTAGGGATAACAGCGCAATCCTCTCCAAGAGTCCCTATCGACGAGTGGGTTTACGACCTCGATGTTGGATCAGGACACCCCGATGGTGCAGCCGCTATTAAAGGTTCGTTTGTTCAACGATTAAAGTCCTACGTGATCTGAGTTCAGACCGGAGTAATCCAGGTCAGTTTCTATCTATAAAAAATTTTTTCTAGTACGAAAGGGCCGAAAAAATAGGGCCAATATAAAAACAAGCCCTACCTTTTCCTATTGAAAACAATTTAAATAGACTTAGGTAAATAATAAACCCCAAAATAAGGGTTAGTTAAAATGGCAGAGTCTGGTAATTGCAAAAGATCTAAAATCTTTCACCCAGGGGTTCAACTCCCCTTTTTAACTATGAATTCTTTAATTTCCTTAATTATTAACCCCCTTTTATATATTATTCCAGTTTTGTTAGCAGTAGCATTTTTAACTCTTGTAGAACGAAAAGTTTTAGGGTATATACAACTACGAAAAGGCCCAAATATTGTCGGACCTATGGGAATTCTTCAACCATTGGCCGACGGCCTAAAACTTTTTATTAAAGAACCGATCCGACCATCAACATCCTCACAAATCTTGTTTATTATTATGCCTGTTATGGCTTTAACCCTATCACTTATTATCTGAATACCCCTCCCTATACCAAATAATTTATCTAGTATTAATTTAGGCATTTTATTTATTCTTGCTCTCTCAAGTTTAGCTGTATATTCAGTGCTTGGGTCAGGGTGATCCTCAAATTCAAAATATGCACTAATTGGATCTTTACGTGCAGTAGCACAGACAATTTCATATGAAGTTACACTTGGATTAATTCTACTCTGCCTAGTGCTAATAACAGGAAGCTTCTCACTTATAAATTTTAATACAACCCAAGAATTTTTATGATTAATTATTCCCGCCTGACCAATAGCAACAATATGATTTACTTCAACTCTCGCAGAAACTAACCGGGCCCCATTTGATCTTACTGAAGGTGAATCAGAGCTTGTATCAGGATTTAATGTAGAATATGCAGGAGGCCCATTTGCCCTATTTTTTTTAGCTGAGTATGCTAACATTTTATTAATAAATACTCTTTCAGCAATTTTATTTTTAGGTATAACTTACAACCACTACCAACCAGAAATATTTACATTAAATTTAATAATTAAAGCAACCATTTTATCTATACTCTTCTTATGAGTGCGAGCATCATATCCGCGATTTCGATACGATCAGCTCATACACCTAATTTGAAAAAATTTTCTCCCTATCACAATTGCTATAACAATTTTTCATATCTCATTACCCATTTTAGCCTCTGGTATTCCACCAATAATTTAGGACATGTGCCCGAAAGTTAGGACTCACTTTGATATAGTGAAATATAGGGGTTCAAACCCCCTCATTTCCTCTAAGAAAAAAGGATTTGAACCTTTACTTAGGAGATCAAAACCCCTCGTGCATCCATTTACACCTCTTCTTAGTAGAATAAGCTAAATAAGCTTTTGGGCCCATACCCCAAACATGTTGGTTAAAACCCTTCTTCCACTAATGAGCCCTTATGCACTATCAATTTTATTATCAAGTCTTTCCTTAGGAACAATGCTTACATTTATTAGCAACCATTGATTTTTAGCTTGAATAGGATTAGAAATTAATACACTCGCAATTATCCCATTAATAACAAAACTTCATCACCCACGAGCAGTTGAAGCTGCTACTAAATATTTTCTAATTCAAGCATCAGCATCCGCTCTAATTTTATTTTCATCAACAATTAATGCATGATTTACTGGGGAATGAACAATTATAAATGTACAAACCCATCTTCCAACAATTATATTAACCATTGCACTATCAATAAAATTAGGAATTGCCCCATTTCATCTATGAATACCAGACGTACTCCAAGGTCTAGACCTATTAACATGTTTAATCTTATCTACTTGACAAAAACTAGCACCAATGACTCTCTTAGTTCTAACACATCACTTCTTAAATTCAAATATATTAATTTTTATAGCATTATTATCAACATTAATTGGGGGGTGGGGAGGATTAAACCAAACACAACTACGAAAAATTATAGCTTATTCATCTATCGCACATATAGGGTGAATAATTTTTATTTTATTATTCTTACCACATTTAATAATAATAAATTTATTTATTTACCTTATTATAACTTCATGTATATTTATAATATTAATACATTTTAATTCATTAAATGTTAATAAACTTACTATATCATGAATTAAAAGCCCAATTTTAACCTCAATAATAATAATCACACTTATATCCCTGGGCGGACTTCCACCAACCTCTGGATTTATTCCAAAATGACTTATCCTTCAAGAAATTACTAAACAGGGTTTAATAACCATAGCTTCCTTAATAGCACTTTCAGCTTTACTGAGCCTATTTTTTTACTTACGGCTATCCTATGCCGTGTCTTTAACCTCTTCTCCTAATATATCTAATTCAAAACTTTACTGACGATTTAAAAATTATACCCCTAATCCACTATCATTAACAATCATTATATCAAATATGCTTCTCCCAATTACCCCTTTGATAATTAATTTATTCATCTAAGAACTTAGGCTAATTTAGACCAAAGGCCTTCAAAGCCTTTAGCAGAAGTTAAAATCTTCTAGTTCTTGTTTAAGATCTGCAGGGTTCTATCCAACATCACCTGAATGCAACCCAGGTACTTTAATTAAGCCAAGACCTTCCTAGATTAGAAGGCTTTTATCCTACGACATTTTAGTTAACAGCTAAACGCTCAATCCAGCGAGCTTTAATCTACTTCTCCCGCGTTGCTGGAAAAAAACGCGGGAGAAGCCCCGAAGAAAATAAATTCTTCCTTTAAAATTTGCAATTTTATGTGCTCTAACACTACGAGGCTTGATAAAAAAAGGACTTTAACCTTTATAAAAGGGGCTACAACCCTACACCTACTTCGGCCATTTTACCTGTGATAATCACTCGATGACTATTTTCAACCAACCATAAAGATATCGGCACTCTATATTTAGTATTTGGTGCCTGGGCCGGGATAGTGGGTACCGCCTTAAGTCTCCTAATTCGAGCTGAGTTAAGCCAACCCGGGACTCTTCTTGGAGATGATCAAATTTATAATGTAATTGTAACTGCTCACGCATTTGTAATAATCTTTTTTATAGTAATACCAGTAATAATTGGGGGTTTCGGAAATTGACTAGTTCCATTAATAATCGGCGCCCCGGATATAGCATTTCCACGAATAAATAACATAAGTTTTTGGTTATTACCCCCATCATTTCTTTTATTACTAGCATCATCCGGGGTTGAGGCCGGAGCAGGGACAGGCTGAACCGTTTATCCACCATTAGCGGGTAACTTAGCACATGCCGGAGCTTCGGTTGATTTAACAATTTTTTCGCTACATTTAGCAGGTATTTCATCAATTCTAGGAGCAATTAACTTTATTACAACTTCCATTAATATAAAGCCCTCGTCGATATCGCAGTACCAAACACCCTTATTTGTATGATCTGTATTAATTACTGCTATTCTTCTTTTACTATCTTTACCAGTCCTTGCCGCAGGGATTACAATACTTCTAACAGACCGAAACCTGAACACTACATTCTTCGACCCTGCGGGGGGAGGTGACCCTGTTCTTTACCAGCACTTGTTTTGATTTTTTGGTCATCCAGAGGTTTATATTCTTATTCTCCCCGGATTTGGAATAATTTCTCACATTGTTACATATTACTCAGCAAAAAAAGAACCTTTTGGCTATATGGGTATAGTATGGGCTATAATATCGATTGGATTACTAGGGTTTATTGTCTGAGCCCATCATATGTTTACAGTTGATCTTAATGTCGACACACGGGCCTATTTTACATCAGCTACAATAATTATTGCTATCCCCACTGGGGTAAAAGTATTTAGCTGATTAGCAACTATACATGGAGGATCAATTAAGTGAGACGCAGCAATATTATGAGCTTTAGGTTTTATCTTCTTATTTACTGTTGGCGGACTAACTGGCATTGTTCTTGCTAATTCATCATTAGACATTGTTTTGCATGACACTTACTATGTAGTAGCACACTTCCACTATGTGTTATCTATGGGGGCTGTATTTGCCATTATAGGCGGATTCGTACACTGATTTCCTCTATTTTCGGGGTATACTTTACACTCAACTTGGTCAAAAATTCATTTCGGAGTAATATTTATTGGAGTAAATTTAACCTTCTTCCCACAACATTTTTTAGGTTTAGCGGGAATACCGCGACGATATTCAGATTATCCAGATGCCTACACACTATGAAATACAGTCTCATCAATTGGATCCTTAATTTCCCTTGTTGCAGTAATTATAATAATATTTATCATTTGAGAAGCATTTTCATCAAAACGTGAAGTACTAACAACTGAATTAAGCTCTACAAATATTGAATGGTTACACGGATGCCCTCCACCATATCACACATTTGAAGAACCTTCATATGTCCAAGCCCGAATTTATTAGCAAGAAAGGGGGGAATTGAACCCACATAGATTAATTTCAAGTTAACCGCATAACCACTCTGCCACTTACTTATGAGACGTTAGTAAAATATTACAAAATCTTGTCATGATTAAATTATAAGTTAAAATCTTATACGTCTTTCAATGGCACATCCATCACAACTAGGTTTTCAAGATGCAGCTTCCCCTATTATAGAAGAGTTATTACACTTTCACGATCACGCATTAATAGCAGTTTTTTTAATTAGTACATTAGTTCTATATATTATTACAATTATAATGACTACAAAATTAACTAACACTAACGCCATAGACGCCCAAGAAATTGAAATAGTATGAACAATTATACCTGCTATTATTTTAATTGTAATTGCCCTCCCATCATTACGAATTTTATACCTAATAGATGAAATTAATGACCCCCACCTTACAGTTAAAGCTATTGGACATCAATGATATTGAAGCTACGAGTTTACAAACTATGAAGATTTAATATTTGACTCATATATAGTACCCACTCAAGATCTTCTCCCAGGACAGTTTCGTCTACTAGAAGTTGATAATCGTATAGTAGTACCCATAGAGTCCCCTATTCGTATACTTATTTCTGCAGAAGATGTATTACATTCATGGGCAATTCCGTCTATAGGTATTAAAACTGATGCTATCCCAGGACGATTAAATCAAACAACCTTTATTGCATCCCGTCCTGGCGTATATTATGGTCAATGCTCAGAAATTTGCGGCGCAAATCATAGCTTTATACCAATTGTAGTAGAAGCAACACCATTAAATTATTTCCAAAATTGATCTTCATCTATATTAGAATAATCATTAAGAAGCTTTCAAACTAAGCAATAGCCTTTTAAGCTAAAGATCGGTGATTTAACCCACCCTTAATGACATGCCACAATTAAACCCTGGGCCCTGATTTGCTATTTTTCTAATATCATGAATTGTCTTTTTATTAATTTTAACTTTTAAAATTAGTAATTTTAATAACCTAAATGAGCCAACAATACAAAATAAAAATGTAAAAAAACCTGAATCTTGAATTTGACCATGAATCTAAGTTTTTTTGACCAATTTTTAAGCCCAACAATAATAGGTATTCCTTTAATTATGCTAGCTATGGTTTTACCTTGATTATTATTCCCAAACCCAACAAATAAATGATTAAATAATCGCTTATCCACGCTACAAATCTGATTTATACAAAAATTTACTAAGCAATTAATATCTCCAATTAACGCTAGCGGATATAAATGAGCCATAATTTTTTTATCCTTAATAATATTCCTAATAATAATAAATCTTCTAGGTCTTTTACCATACACATTTACCCCTACAACACAACTATCATTAAATCTTGGATTAGCAGTACCATTTTGACTAGCTACAATTTTAATTGGCCTTCGAAATCAACCTACTGCCGCTTTTGGGCACCTTTTACCAGAAGGAACTCCAACTTTATTAATTCCAATCCTTATTATTATTGAAACTATTAGCCTTTTTATTCGACCATTAGCACTAGGAGTTCGATTAACAGCTAATTTAACCGCAGGTCATTTATTAATTCAATTAATTGCTACAGCCACACTAGTTCTACTCCCTTTAATACCAGTAGTATCAATTTTAACAATAATAACTTTATTTTTACTCACTCTTTTAGAAATTGCAGTAGCAATAATTCAAGCTTATGTATTTGTTCTTCTCTTAAGCCTATACTTACAAGAAAATGTATAATGGCCCACCAAGCACATGCCTACCACATAGTTGACCCCAGTCCTTGACCTTTAACAGGAGCTATCGCCGCATTATTAATAACATCAGGCTTGGCAATATGATTTCATTTTGGATCTATAATTATTATATCTCTAGGTCTAATCGTAATACTCATAACAATATTTCAATGATGACGAGATATTGTTCGAGAAGGAACATTTCAAGGACACCACACAATTCCAGTTCAAAAAGGACTACGATATGGGATAATTTTATTTATTACATCAGAAGTATTCTTTTTTCTTGGATTTTTTTGAGCATTCTACAACTCAAGCTTAGCCCCAACACCAGAGCTAGGAGAATGCTGACCCCCAACTGGAATTATTCCACTTGACCCATTTGAAGTTCCTTTATTAAATACCGCAGTCCTATTAGCTTCGGGAGTAACAGTAACATGGGCCCATCATAGCATTATACAAGGGGACCGAAAAGAGGCCATCCAATCACTTTTTTTTACTATTATATTAGGCATATACTTCACCCTTCTCCAAGCAATAGAATATTATGAAGCTCCTTTTACAATTGCAGATGGTGTTTACGGGTCAACATTTTTTGTAGCAACAGGATTTCATGGTTTACATGTAATTATTGGCTCACTTTTCCTACTAGTTTGCTTAATACGACAGATTAATTATCATTTTACATCATTTCATCACTTTGGGTTTGAAGCCGCAGCATGATATTGACACTTTGTAGACGTAGTATGGCTCTTCCTCTATGTATCCATCTATTGATGAGGGTCATATCTTTTTAGTATAAAAATACAAGTGACTTCCAATCATTTAATCTTAGTTAAAATCTAGGAAAAGATAGTGAATTTGATCATAATTATAGTAATAACTTCAACAATCTTATCTTTAGTACTAATTACCCTAAGCTTTTGATTACCCTTAAATAACCCGGACTCAGAAAAATTATCACCGTATGAATGTGGATTTGACCCATTGGGATCAGCACGACTCCCATTCTCAATTCGATTTTTTTTAATCGCAATTCTATTCCTCCTCTTTGACCTTGAAATTGCTCTCCTGTTACCCACTCCATGAGCCTCTCAACTGCTTTTACCAGAATACACACTCCTATGATCAACAATAGTCCCTATTTTACTCTCAACTGGGTTAATTTATGAGTGAATCCAGGGTGGGTTGGAATGAGCAGAATAAATATTTAATCTAAAAAAGACTACTGATTTCGACTCAGTAAATTTTGGTTAAACCCCAAAAATATTTTATGTCCCCAACATATATCGCATTTTTTATATCATTTTTATTAAGTGTAATAGGATTAGCATCTCACCGAGTTCACCTTTTGTCTGCCTTATTGTGCCTTGAAGGTATAATACTAGCATTATTTATTGCTTTATCATTTTGATCCACTCAATTCGAGATAATATCATATTTCTCTTTACCTATATTTATATTAACCTTCTCAGCGTGTGAAGCAAGCACTGGTCTAGCATTAATAGTAGCCACTACACGAACTCATGGAAGTGATCACCTAAAAAACCTTAATCTACTACAATGTTAAAAATTCTTATCCCAACCATTATGCTTTTACCAATAGCTTGACTTTCCAGTAAAAATTTGCTCTGATCATTAATAACAACAAATAGCTTTATTATTGCTGTACTAAGCTTAATATTTTTCAATTTATCATCTGAATATATACTTATGGTTAACAAATACCTAGGGTTAGACCCATTATCATCACCACTATTAATTCTTACATGTTGACTTCTCCCTATAATAATTTTAGCGAGCCAAAACCATTTAAAAAATAACCCAGTAAACCGACAGCGCATATACATTTCCATAATAATTATTTTACAAGCATCCTTAATCTTAGCATTCGCTGCCACAGAAATTATTATATTTTATATTGCATTTGAAACAACTTTAATCCCCACTTTAATTATTATTACACGATGGGGTAATCAAGCAGAACGACTAAATGCAGGTACATACTTTCTGTTTTATACACTAGCAGGCTCTCTCCCATTATTAGTAGCGCTCCTAATTTTACAAAGTTACTCAGGCTCCCTATCATTATTCTTATTAGAACTCACTAGTCCTATACAACTTATAATATATTCTGATAAAATTTGATGAGCAGCATGTTTATTAGCATTTATAGTTAAAATACCCCTTTACGGCATACATTTATGACTCCCAAAAGCACATGTCGAAGCCCCAATTGCAGGATCTATGATCTTAGCAGCAGTACTACTAAAACTAGGCGGAAATGGAATTTTACGAATTTCAATTATATTAACACCATTATCTAAAGAATTATCCTACCCATTTATTATTTTAGCATTATGGGGGGTTATTATAACAGGAATAATTTGCATGCGACAGACTGACCTAAAATCACTTATTGCATACTCCTCTGTAAGCCATATAGGATTAGTTATTGCAGCAGCACTTATTCAAACTCCATGAAGTTTTTCAGGAGCAATTATTTTAATAATCTCACACGGATTAATTTCATCAGCATTATTTTGCCTTGCAAACATAAACTATGAACGGACACACAGTCGAACCCTTCTTCTAATACGAGGTGCACAAGTAATATTACCTCTTATAGCCACCTGATGATTATTAACTAATTTATCCAACATAGCCCTTCCCCCCTCACTTAGTCTATGAGGGGAGTTAACAATTATAGTATCGCTATTTAACTGATCAAATTGAACCATTCTAATTACCGGAGCCGGGACACTCATCACCGCCTCCTATACATTATATATATATCTAATAACTCAACGAGGCCCCATCCCTAATCACCTAAACCCAATTACCCCCACATTCACTCGAGAACATTTTCTCTTAGCTATTCATATTATTCCAATAATACTTTTTATCCTCAAACCTGAACTTATTTCAGGGGTATTTACATGTTTAAATAATTTAAATAAAATACTAGATTGTGATTCTAGAAATAAGAGTTAAACTCTCTTTTTAAACCGAGAAGAGTCAAGAGACATAGAAATTGCTAACTATCTACCACTGAGGTTAAAATCCTCAGTCTACTTACTTTTAAAGGATAATAGTAATCCATTGGTCTTAGGAACCAAAAACTCTTGGTGCAACCCCATGTAAAAGTTATGAATTTAGTATTAATTTTTAATTCATCTATAGTTTTATCATTATTTATACTCACATTTCCACTAATCTTATTAATAGTAGGTAAACACTTAAACTGACCCATTACTCATGTTAAAAATTCTGTAAAATTTGCATTCCTAACTAGTTTAATTCCATTAATAATTTTTATAGCCTACGGAGTCGAATCTATTGTAACCACTTTTCACTGAATGTCAATCTTCAACATAGAAATTAATTCAAGTTTTAAATTTGATCAATTTTCTATTATTTTCTCCCCTATTGCCCTATTTGTAACATGATCAATCCTTGAATTTGCAGCTTGATATATACACTCGGACAAAGAAATTGACCGCTTTTTCAAGTATCTATTAATTTTCCTAATTGCAATAATAATCCTAGTTACCGCAAATAATTTATTTCAACTTTTTATCGGTTGGGAGGGAGTCGGAATTATGTCATTCTTACTAATTGGGTGATGACACGCACGAACTGACGCAAACACTGCAGCACTACAAGCCGTAATTTATAACCGTGTGGGGGATATTGGATTGATCCTTAGCATGGCCTGATTAATAGTATTTACTAACTCATGGGAAATTCAACAAATTTTCTTATTATATGATAATTCAACACTACCTCTTCTAGGCCTTATTCTAGCCGCAATGGGAAAATCCGCACAATTTGGACTTCATCCATGACTCCCTGCTGCCATAGAGGGCCCAACCCCTGTCTCAGCATTACTTCACTCTAGCACCATAGTCGTAGCAGGGATCTTCTTATTAATCCGATTCCAACCTTTATTAGAAAATAATAAAACAGCATTATCTATCTGCCTATCTCTTGGGGCCTTAACCACACTATTTACTGCAACTTGCGCGCTGACCCAAAATGATATTAAAAAAATTGTAGCATTTTCAACTTCAAGCCAATTAGGCCTAATAATAGTAACAATTGGGCTAAATCAACCACAATTAGCATTTTTTCACATCTGTACCCATGCATTTTTTAAAGCAATATTATTCCTATGTTCCGGGTCAATTATTCATAGCCTAAATGATGAACAAGATATTCGTAAAATGGGGGGATTACAAAACTTACTACCCATAACTACCTCTTGTATAACTATCGGCAGTCTTGCACTAACAGGTACCCCATTTCTTGCAGGATTTTTTTCTAAAGACGCAATTATTGAAGCAATAAACAATTCAAATTTAAATTCACTTGCACTATGTATAACACTTATAGCAACATCATTTACTGCAGTATATAGCTTTCGGATTATCTACTTCCCATCAATACAATTTCCACGTTATCTTCCACTCTCCCCAATTAATGAGAATAATTATCTTATTATTAATCCTATTAAACGACTCGCATGGGGAAGCATGATTTCAGGATTCATCATCATTTATAATTTTACTCCTATAAAAACACAAATTTTAACTATGCCAACAACTATAAAATTATCTGCTATCCTAGTCTCACTTCTAGGATTACTATTAGCCAGTGATATTGCCAACACTACATCAAAAACTTTAATAAAAACAAAAATATTTTCATTCTTTAATCTTCTAGCATTTTTTCCATTAGTAATTCATCGATCCGCCCCAAAGATTAACTTATGGTGAGGACAAAATATTGCCACCCATATCACAGATATAACTTGATATGAAGAATTAGGACCTAAAGGATTAACCAACCAACAATTGCCAGTTATCAAAACCATTACAAACCTTCAAACGGGTCTAATCAAAATATACATATTACTTTTTTTAATCTCCTCGATACTTATAATTTTATTATTAGTATCTTACAGCACGTAGTGACCCGCGTGATAAACCACGAGTTACTTCTAAAACAACAAATAAAGTTAAAAGAAGAACTCATCCTGAAAATATTAAAAAATAACCCCCTCGCGAATACATTACTCCAATCCCTCCCCAGTCATTGCCAATAGTACTATACTCCGTGTTATAGTTAGTGAATAAAAATTCCAAACTTACATTACAATTAAAAAAAATATACCCTGAAATAATTAATAAAAGATAAAATAATACATAAATAAAAACCGATCAACTTCCTCACGCCTCGGGATAGGGTTCTGCCGCCAAAGAAGCAGAATATGCAAACACAACCAGTATCCCACCCAGATAAATTAAAAGAAGAACTAGCGATAAAAAAGATACCCCTAATTCTACTAATACTCAACACCCGCAAACAGCCGCCAATACCAACCCTAAAGCAGCAAAATATGGTGATGGATTAGATGCCACTGCAATTAAACCAAAAATCAATCCTAGTATTCCTAAAAAAACTAAATAAATCATTATTTTCACACGGACTCTAACCGAAACTTCTGGCTTGAAAAGCCAATGTTGTATTCAACTATAAAAACCTCATGGCCCACCCAATGCGAAAAACTCACCCATTAATTAAAATTATTAACGGATCATTCGTAGACCTTCCAACCCCCTCTAACATTTCATCATTGTGAAACTTCGGCTCTCTATTAGGAATTTGCCTCATCGCACAAATTATTACAGGCTTATTTCTAGCTATACACTATACGGCCGATACATCTTCAGCTTTCTCATCTGTAGCACATATTTGTCGTGATGTAAATTATGGTTGACTAATACGTAATATTCACGCCAATGGGGCATCATTCTTTTTTATCTGCATCTATATACATATCGGGCGAGGATTATACTACGGCTCGTATATATATAAAGAAACTTGAAATATTGGAGTAATTCTACTATTTCTGGTAATAGCAACTGCTTTTGTAGGTTATGTCCTACCATGGGGACAAATATCCTTCTGAGGAGCTACTGTTATTACTAACTTACTGTCAGCAATCCCATACATGGGAGATTCACTTGTTCAGTGAATCTGAGGTGGATTTTCTGTAGATAAAGCCACACTCACTCGATTTTTTGCATTTCACTTCCTATTCCCATTTTTAATTGCAGGAGCAAGTATTATTCACCTTCTTTTTCTTCATGAGACTGGCTCAAATAATCCTACAGGAATTATATCTAATATAGATAAAGTCCCATTTCACCCCTACTTCTCATATAAAGACGCCTTAGGATTTTTAATTATATTAACAATACTTTTTATATTATCCCTACTATCCCCCAACTTACTGGGTGACCCAGACAATTTTACCCCAGCCAACCCTTTAGTCACACCCCCTCACATTCAACCAGAGTGATACTTCTTGTTTGCGTACGCCACTCTCCGATCAATTCCTAATAAACTAGGCGGGGTTCTAGCCCTTCTTGCATCAATCGTGATCCTTATACTTATCCCAATGATTCATACATCTAAACAACGGAGCCTCACATTCCGACCCGCAACCCAACTCCTATTTTGATTTATGGTATCAAATACACTCATTTTAACCTGAATCGGCGGACAACCAGTCGAACAACCATTTATTGAAATTGGACAAGCCGCATCCATCCTGTATTTTTTACTATTTCTTGTTATTATACCACTTACAGGGTGGTGAGAAAACAAATTAATTAAATGATACTTAGATAGCTTAAATAAAGCATCGGTCTTGTAAGCCGAAGATTGGGAGATTACTCCTCCCTCTTTGTAAACATTCCAGGCTCCTCCACTCTTCCAGGCCTCGCCACTTAAATTTAAATAAATTCTGCATCAAAAAATTCACCTAAAAAAAGTTTTTTTTACCTAAAAAAAAGTTTTTTACCCCAAAAAAAATTTTTTTGCATCATTTTTTTTTCAAAAGGGGGGGATTTTCACCCCCACCCCTGGCCCCCAAAGCCAGAATTCTGGGACTTAAAATACCTCTTGTAGAAGCTTTATTAACATTGGAGTAACGCGGTGTACATATTATGTATATCGTACATTCATCTATTTACCCCATGGAAGTGTTTATGTGCCCTTCTGATTTTTGGTTTTACCCGCAGGCGAGAAGCCACCAAGCTGACCCCCGAAGATCCAACATCCAGATCTATGGACATTTCTCGTAGGCGTCCCATCTTTTAACTTGAACCGGCATCTGGCCGAGATCTATGTGCATTTCTCGTAGATTGGCTATCTTTTAAATTGAACCGACATCCGCCTGAAGTATCCCTGATAGCAAGGTGCACTTGGAACCCCATAACTGAGTCTGCCCTCATCTGTAGGTTTTTTTTTTTCTGTGAAGTCAATCCCCCATAAAATCTTAAGTTGGGATTATTTAACCTAAATCTGAACTAACGGTGAGGTTAATAATATTACTAGGATAGATTGTATGTTATTTATTCATGAATCTTAGACATATATTTTTTTACCTATTGAATTATCAATATTCTATTTTTGTTTCTCCCCCCGGAGCTTGTTTATTTAAGATTCCAACTTTGGAACATGAGTTAAACTTTTATTTTAAGGTTAACCCCCCTACCCCCCATATTGATCTAATCAGTACTTTAATCTTTTTTGGCTAACCCCCAAAGCAAAGAAATATTTTGTGTACTTACGAAACTGGAATAACAATATTTTTTTTATTAAATATTTAAGAGGAAAAAAAGAATAAAAGCATTTATTTTTGGAGGTACTTACATACCCATAATACAAAATTTTGTGAAGTTGTAATTACAGTGTATAATATAA